TCGCGAGACTCTGCTTGGCAAACGGGTCGATTATTCGGGGCGTTCAGTGATTGTCGTTGGACCTTCACTTTCATTACATCGTTGTGGATTGCCGCGCGAAATAGCAATAGAGCTCTTTCAGACATTTGTAATTCGTGGTTTAATTAGACAACATCTGGCTTCGAACATAGGAGTTGCTAAGAGTCAAATTCGTGAAAAAAAGCCGATTATCTGGGAAATCCTTCAAGAAGTTATGCAGGGGCATCCTGTATTATTGAATAGAGCACCTACTCTACATAGATTAGGCATACAGTCATTCCAACCAATTTTAGTGGAAGGACGCACTATTTGTTTACATCCATTAGTTTGTAAGGGATTCAATGCAGACTTTGATGGGGATCAAATGGCTGTTCATGTGCCTTTATCTTTAGAGGCTCAAGCAGAGGCCCGTTTACTTATGTTTTCTCATATGAATCTCTTATCTCCAGCTATTGGAGATCCCATATCTGTACCGACTCAAGATATGCTTATTGGACTCTATGTATTAACGAGCGGCACTCGTCGAGGTATTTGTGCAAACAGATATAATCCATGTAATCGAAAAAACTCTAAAAATGCAAAAATTTATGAAACAAACTATAAGTATATGAAAGAACCCTTTTTTTGCAACTCCTATGATGCAATTGGAGCTTATCGGCAGAAAAGAATCAATTTAGATAGTCCTTTGTGGCTTCGGTGGCAATTAGATCAACGCGTTATTGCTTCAAGAGAAGTTCCTATCGAAGTTCACTATGAATCTTTTGGTAACTATCATGAGATTTATGCACACTATTTAATAGTAAGAAGTGTAAAAAAAGAAACTTTTTGTATATATATTCGAACCACAGCCGGTCATATTTCTTTTTATCGAGAAATCGAGGAAGCTATCCAAGGTTTTTCGCAAGCCTGTTCATATGATACCTAATAATATGGTATTAAAAAAAAGTCATTCTAGGATACCCGTGTGACTCTCCAATTCAACTCGGACCATAGTTCCTGACCTAAAATTCTACGCAAATCAAGATCGAGAAAAGGAAGTTTTGCAATCATTGACTCAAACTCATTGTCGAATCCCATTCAGCAGAATATGGAGGTACTTATGGCGGAACGGGCCAATCTGGTATTTCACAATAAAGTGATAGATGGAACTGCTATTAAACGACTTATTAGCCGATTAATAGATCACTTCGGGATGGCATATACATCACACATCCTAGATCAAGTAAAGACTCTGGGTTTTCAGCAAGCCACTGCTACATCCATTTCATTAGGAATTGATGATCTTTTAACGATACCTTCGAAGGGTTGGCTTGTCCAAGATGCTGAACAACAAAGTTTTATTTTGGAAAAACACCATCATTATGGAAATGTACATGCGGTAGAAAAATTACGACAATCTATTGAGATATGGTATGCTACAAGTGAATATTTGCGCCAAGAAATGAATCCTAATTTTCGGATGACGGACCCTTTCAATCCAGTCCATATGATGTCTTTTTCGGGAGCTAGGGGAAATGCATCTCAAGTACATCAATTAGTAGGTATGAGAGGATTAATGTCGGATCCCCAAGGACAAATGATTGATTTACCTATTCAAAGCAATTTACGCGAAGGACTGTCTTTAACAGAATATATTATTTCTTGCTATGGAGCCCGTAAAGGAGTTGTAGATACTGCTGTACGCACATCAGATGCTGGATATCTTACGCGCCGACTTGTTGAAGTAGTTCAACATATTGTTGTACGTAGAACAGATTGTGGCACTATCCGAGGGATTTCTGTGAGTCCTCGAAATAAAAATCGGATGATGTCCGAAAGAATTTTTATCCAAACATTAATTGGTCGTGTCTTAGCGGACGATATATATATAGGTTCCCGATGTGTCGCTTTTCGAAATCAAGATCTTGGGATTGGACTTGTCAATCGATTAATAACCTTTGGAACACAATCAATATCTATTCGAACTCCCTTTACTTGTCGGAGTACATCTTGGATCTGTCGATTATGTTATGGTCGGAGTCCCACTCATGGTGACCTAGTTGAATTGGGGGAAGCTGTAGGTATTATTGCGGGTCAATCTATTGGCGAACCAGGGACTCAACTAACATTAAGAACTTTTCATACCGGCGGAGTATTTACGGGAGGTACTGCCGAACATGTACGAGCCCCTTATAATGGAAAAATAAAATTCAATGAGGATTTGGTTCATCCTACACGTACACGTCACGGCCACCCTGCCTTTCTATGTTATATAGACTTGTCTGTAATTATTGAGAGCGACGATATTATACATAGCGTTACTATTCCGCCAAAAAGTTTTCTTTTAGTTCAAAATGATCAATATGTGGAATCAGAACAAGTTATTGCTGAGATTCGCGAGGGAGCATCCACTTTTCATTTTAAAGAGCGGGTTCGAAAATATATTTATTCTGGCTCAGAGGGCGAAATGCACTGGAGTACTGATGTATCCCATGCACCCGAATTTACATATAGTAACGTGCACCTCTTACCAAAAACAAGTCATTTATGGATATTATCTGGAGGTTCATGTGGATCTAGTCTAATTAGTTTTTCGATCCATAAAGATCAAGATCAAATGAACATCCCCTTTCTTTCCGCCGAAAGAAAATCTATTTCTAGCCTCTCAGTGAATAATGATCAAGTGAGCCAAAAATTTTGTAGTTCAGATTTTTATGATAAAAAAAAATCCGGGATTCCCGATTATTCCGAATTTAATGGAATCCTCGGTACTAGTCATTATAATTTCATATATTCTACTATTTGTCATGAGAACTCGGATTTATTAGCAAAAAGACGAAGAAATCGATTTCTCATTCCATTTCAATCGCTTCAAGAGCAAGAGAAAGAATTCATACGGCATTCAGGTATCTCGATTGAAATACCCATAAATGGTATTTTCCGTAGAAATAGTATTTTTGCTTTTTTTGATGATCCTAGATACAGAAGAAAGAGTTCCGGAATTCTGAAATATGGGACTCTAAGGGCGGACTCACTCATCCAAAAAGAGGATATGATTGAGTATCGAGGAGGCCAAAAATTTAAGACAAAATCCGAAATGAAAGTAGATCGCTTTTTTTTCATTCCCGAGGAAGTGCATATTTTACCCGAATCCTCCGCCATAATGGTACAGAACTATAGTATAATTGGAGTCAATACACGAATAACTTTAAATATAAGAAGCCAAGTCGGCGGGTTGATCCGAGTGGAAAGAAAAAAAAAAAAGATTGAACTCAAAATATTTTCGGGGGATATCCATTTTCCGGACAAGACAGATAAGATATCCCGACACAGTGGTATCTTGATACCGCCCGGAAAGGGAAAAGCAAACGCTAAAGAATCCAAAAAATTGAAAAATTGGATTTATGTTCAACGGATCACACCAACCAAGAACAAGTTTTTTGTTTTGGTGCGGCCCGTGGGCACCTATGAGATAGCGGACAGTATAAATTTGGCAACACTCTTCCCACAAGATCTCTTTCGGGAAAAGGATAATATTCAACTTCGAGTTTTCAACTATATCCTTTATGGAAATCGCAAACCAACTCCAGGAATTTCTGACACAAGTATTCAATTGGTTCGAACTTGCTTAATCTTAAATTGGGACCAAGACAAAAAAAATTCTTCCCTCGAGGAGGTCCGTGCTTTTTTGATTGAAGTAAGTACAAAGGGTTTGATTCGAGATTTTATAAGAATTGGCTTAGTGAAATCCCATATTTCCTATATAAGAAAAAGAAATAATCCGCCAGCTTTGGGATTGATCTCTGCAGATCACATTAATCCCTTTTATTCTATTTCTCCCAAGGCTTTTATTCTTCAACAATCACTGAGACAAAATCACGGAACTGTTCGTATGTTCTTAAATAGCAATAAGGAATCCCAATCTTTGTTAATTTTATCATCCTCTAATTGTTTTAGAATAGGTCTATTTAATCATGTAAAATATCACAATGTGATAAACCAATCCATAAAAAAAAAACCTCTAATTACAATTAAAAATTCATCGGGCCCCTTAGGAACAGCCATTCAAATTTATAATTGTTACTCATTTTTGCCTTTACTAACTTATAATAAGATCTCGGCAATGAAATATTTGCAACTTGAGAAGGTAAAATTTCTTTTTCAAGTAATTAACTCTTATTTAATCGATGAAAATGGAAGAATTTTTAATCTAGATCGATACAGTAACGGTGTTTTGAATCCATTGAAATTGAATTGGTATTTTCTTCATAAAAATTATCATCATAATTATTGTGAGGAAACGTCTACAATAATAAGTCTTGGACAGTTTTTTTGTGAAAATTTATGTATAGCCAAAAAAGACCCACACCTTAAATCGGGGCAAGTTTTAATTGTTCGAAGGGATTCTATAGTAATAAGATCCGCTAAGCCCTATTTGGCTACTCCGGGAGCCAAAGTTCACGGGCATTACAGAGAAATTCTTTACGAGGGGGATACATTAGTTACATTTATATATGAAAAATCGAGATCCGGCGATATAACACAAGGTCTTCCAAAAGTAGAACAAGTGTTAGAAGTTCGTTCAATTGATTCAATATCACTGAATTTAGAAAAGCGGATTAAGGGTTGGAACAAGTGTATAACAAGAATTCTTGGAATTCCTTGGGGATTCTTGATCGGTGCTGAGCTAACTATAGTGCAAAGTCGTATTTCTTTGGTTAATAAGATTCAAAAGGTTTATCGATCCCAGGGGGTGCAAATTCATAATAGACATATCGAAATTATTGTACGTCAAATAACATCAAAAGTTTTGGTTTCAGAAGAGGGAATGTCGAATGTTTTTTTACCTGGAGAACTTATTGGATTGTTACGAGCAGAACGAACGGGGCGTGCTTTAGAAGAAGCAATCTGTTATCGAGCCATTTTATTAGGAATAACTCGAGCATCTTTGAATACTCAAAGTTTTATATCCGAAGCAAGTTTTCAAGAAACTGCTCGAGTTTTAGCAAAAGCTGCTCTTCGGGGTCGTATCGATTGGTTGAAAGGCCTGAAAGAAAATGTTGTTCTAGGGGGGATGATCCCCGCCGGGACCGGATTCAATAAAGGAGTGGTCCATTGTTCACGGCAACATACCAACACTCTTTTGGAAAAAAAAACAAAGAATTTATCTTTATTTGATGGAGATATGAAAGATATTTTATTCTACCACAGGGAATTTTTTGACTCTTCTATGTCAAAATCTGCCTTTTCTAGGATTTAATAAATCCTAATAGCAGATTCCTTTTTTGAATTTCATTTTTTGTTGTTTGTTATAGTCATTTGCTTTGGTAATTTGTGAACACTAATAAAGATAATAATGAATACAAAATAATGGCTCGGCTCATGCATAAATGGCCGTGTCCGGTACAAGAGAAGGTTCCATCGGAACACAATTTTAGTTTAGTTTGGGGGTACCCCCTCTTTTAAGTGTGAAAAGAAATGACAAAAAGATATTGGAACGTCGATTTGGAAGAGATGATGAGAGCAGGAGTTCATTTTGGACATGGTACTAGGAAATGGAATCCTAGAATGGCACCTTATATTTCAGCAAAGCGTAAAGGTATTCATATTATAAATCTGACTAGAACTGCTCGTTTTTTATCAGAAGCTTGTGATTTAGTTTTTGATGCAGCAAGTAGGGGAAAACAATTCTTAATTGTTGGGACAAAAACTAAAGCAGCTGATTTAGTGTCGCGGGCTGCAATGAGGGCTCGATGTCATTATGTTAATAAAAAGTGGCTCGGCGGTATGTTAACAAATTGGTCTACTACAGAAAAAAGACTTCATAAGTTTAGAGACTTGAGAACTGAACAAAAGACAGCGGGGTTCAACCGTCTTCCGAAAAGGGATGCAGCTGTGTTGAAGAGACAATTATCTCGTTTGGAAACATATCTAGGTGGGATTAAATATATGACAGGCTTGCCTGATATTGTAATCATCATCGATCAGCAAGAAGAATATACGGCTCTGAGAGAGTGTATAACTTTGGGAATTCCAACGATTTCTTTAATCGATACAAATTGTAATCCCGATCTCGCGGATATTTCTATTCCAGCAAATGATGACGCTATAGCTTCAATTCGATTCATTCTTAACAAATTAGTATTCGCAATTTGTGAGGGCCGTTCTAGCTATATACAAAATTCTTGATTAATAATAAGATAAATAAATCAAATTTTTTGAGGGGGGGGGCTCCCTGTATTTCGATTTCTAAAATCGGTTACTACTCCTAAATCGTACAAAAGAAAAAGAGATAAAAAAACAGGGCATATTGTGTGATTAGTTTAGTTGGTATCTAAAACGAAAATAGAAAATTCAAATAAATAAGCAAAAAAAAGGGGGGGGGTCTTGAATCAAAATAATTTAAAATTTGTATTTCTGTCAGAGGGCAATATGAATGTTTTATCATGTTCCATCAACACACTAATAAAAGAAGGGTTATATGAGATATCTGGTGTAGAAGTAGGCCAACATTTTTATTGGCAAATAGGGGGGTTCCAAGTGCATGCGCAAGTCCTTATTACTTCTTGGGTTGTAATTGCTATCTTATTAGGTTCCGCAGTTCTAGCGGTTCGCAATCCACAAACCATTCCAACTGACGGCCAAAATTTCTTTGAATTTGTTCTTGAATTCATTCGAGACGTGAGTCAAACCCAGATTGGCGAAGAATACGGTCCGTGGGTTCCCTTTATTGGAACCCTGTTTTTATTTATTTTTGTTTCTAACTGGTCAGGAGCCCTTTTACCGTGGAAAATTATCCAGTTACCTCAAGGGGAGTTAGCAGCACCAACGAATGATATAAATACGACGGTTGCTTTAGCTTTACTTACATCAGTAGCATATTTTTATGCTGGTCTTAGCAAAAAAGGATTGGGGTATTTCAGTAAATACATTCAACCAACTCCAATTCTTTTACCCATTAACATCTTAGAAGATTTTACAAAACCCCTATCACTTAGTTTTCGACTTTTCGGAAATATATTAGCCGATGAATTAGTAGTTGTTGTTCTTGTTTCTTTAGTACCTTTAGTGGTTCCTATCCCTGTCATGTTCCTGGGATTATTTACAAGCGGGATTCAAGCTCTAATTTTTGCGACTTTAGCTGCGGCTTATATAGGTGAATCTATGGAGGGTCATCATTAATTATTTTTTGTTTTGAAATATTAGTTTTTGGTTTAGCCAAATTATAGTTGGTTTACGTTATCTAAGAAACACTTGTATATGTGATATTTGATATTGACTAGGTATATATGAGTTAAAGATCTATAGAATCTACCCTACTACTTTTGTACTTTTGTGAATTTTGATTTAGATAAGGATTCTATTAGAAGTACGTCCTTTTTATCTGTGAATTGGCTGAAAAAAAAAAACGATAAAAAAAAGAATGAAGAATTCAAAGAGTGGATAGAAACGAATATCATATAATTCTATTATTTCAATTAAAGTTTTGGGTTTTTTTAGCTG